CCAATCAAGAATCCCCAAGGAATTCCAAGAATTCTTGGTATACATTTGTTCCAACTCTCAACCCTCTTTTCTAGATTCATGGATATTGAATCAATCGAACGCACTTCTAAGACCTGTTCTACTTTTGGAAGACCCTGTGTTATATCACCAGATCTCGATTTTTCATATATAAATGTAACTAATGTATCTCCTTCGTAAAGGGTTTCCCCATAATGGCCATGAACAGTTGCTCCGGGGGTGGCCAAATAAGGCTTAGCTGATCGTATCACTATCGAGTCAACTTGAACAAGTATAACTTGACCCGATTTGAGGGGCGGTCCATTTTTGGCTATACATACATTTTCACAAATAAACTGCCCAAGACTAATTATTTTAGATGTCTCTGCACAATAATTGTGATGGAGAAAAGACCAATTCAAATTGACTGGATTTAAAATAATGTTACGGCATGGATCGGGATTAAAAATTTTTCCATTTTCATCCATTAAATAATATTTTAATTTAATCACTTGAAAAGTCTGTTTTAAATTGTCAAGTTGCAAATATTTAGTTACTAAGATCTGATTATGAGTTATTAAATGGTAAGATGAATAAAAATTCTCAATTGGAAGGCATGTTCCTAAAGGGCCCAATGAATTCCTAATTGGAATTAGGGGATCTTTTTTAATTGATTCTTTTATCACACTGTGATATTTTACATCTTTGAATGGCTCCATTCGAGAACAATTGGCTGCTGACAAAATTATCAACGACTGACATTCCTTATTTCTATTCAACAACGTATGAATAGTTCCTTGAGGTTGGTTAAGAGATTGTTGAATTTTTGCCTTGGAATAGGAATAAATGGCAGAAAAGGGGTTGATATTGGTACAATCTGATCCATTATCAGAGAGCAATCCTGACCCCGACGGATCATTCCTTTTTCCGATATACGAAATAGGGGATTTCACTAAGTTGATTCTTAGGAAATGTCGAATCAAACCATTTGTCCTTATTTCAACAAAAGAAGCACGGGCTTCTTCGCAAGAAGAACTTTTTTTGTCTTGGTTCCAATTCAATACTAAACAAGTCCGAACTAATTGAATACTTGTGTCAGAAATTCCTCGAATCGGTTTGCCATTTCCATAAAGGATATAATTGACAATTCGAAGTTGCACATTATCCCTTTCCTGCAATGGATCCGGTGGAAAAAGGGTTCCTAAATTTATACCGTCCGTTATTTCATATGTGACGACAGGTCGAACTAAAACAAAAAACCTTTTCTTACTAGGTGTAATTCGTTGGACATAGATCCAATTTTTAACTTTTTTGTATTCCTTGGAATTTCTTTTTCCTGTTCCTGGTGGTATCAAAACGCCGGTATGTCTGGATATCTTATCCGTCTCTCCAGGAAAATGGATATCTCCAGAAAAGATTTTCAGTTCAATTCGTTTTTTTTTTCTCTCCACCCGGACCAACCCACCGACTCGGCTTCTTAGATTTAAGGTGATTTGTGTATCGACCCCAACGATACTATTGTTCCGTACCATTATGGAAGAAGATCCGGGCAAGATATGCACCTCTTCAGGAATGAAAAAAAATCGATCTACTTTCATTTGGTATTTTGGCCTAAATTCCTTGACTCCTCGATACTCAATCAAATCCTCTTTTTTGATGACTGAATGCGTTTCTATAGTCCCATATTTAATAATGCCCGAACTCTTTCTTCTGTATCGAGGATCATCGAAATAAGCAAGAATACTATTTCGACGGAAAATACCATTTACGGGGATTTCAATCGAGATACCTGAACAGGGCATTAGTTCATTCTCGAGTTCTTGAATCGAGTGTAGTGGAATGATGAATTTATTTCTTCGCCTTTTTGACAATAAATCAGAATTCCCGTGAAGAATAGGCGAATATACGAGATTATACTGACCAGTACATATGATTCGATTAAGGTCTGAATAATCAGGAATCCTATCTTCTTTTTGACCATAAAAATCCGAACTAAACAATTTCTGCCTCGCCTGATCATTGGTTACTGAGAGGTTAGAAGTATATCTTCGCTTGCCAGAAAGAGAATGCGCATTCATTTGATCCTGATCCTTGTGGATCGAAAGGTAGACTAGACTGGACCTGCACGGCCCTCCTAATAATATCCATAAATGACTTGTTTTTGGTAATAGATGAACATTACCATATGTAAATTCGGGTGCATGATAGACATCGGTACTCCAGTGCATTTCTCCGTCTGAATCAGAATAAATATGTTTTCGAACCTTCTCTTTAAAATTCAAAGTGGATATTCCTGCGCGAATCTCAGCAATTACTTGTTCTGATTCTACATATTGATCGTTTTGAACTAAAAGCAAACTTTTGGGTGGAATATTCACATTATGTAGAATATCTTCACTCTCAATAGTTACATACAAGTCTATAGAACATAGAAAGGCGGGATGCCCATGACGTGTACGTGTCGGATGAACCAAGTCCTCATTGAATTTTATTTTTCCATTAG